CCTCAATCAAAGTTAGGACTCATTTTGCATAGCCTTCAAAGACCTAAAGGCTCTTTCGACCTCTCTTTTCGCGCAGCTGATTTCCCATAGAATCTTTTTCTACAACTAGCTCCTCCTTTTCTCCGAGGCGAACTCACTTTTATGCGCTGACACTTGTTCGGACTTTCCACTGCCACAACTATCGGACTCCCTCAAGGAGAATTATCTAAATGTTGATTAATTGTATTCTATCTCGGTTTATCTTCTCTGAGAGTGGCCATAGAAAGAGTATTTAGAAAATAGTAATGGAATGGGCCTTAGCTTGCCTATGATTCTATTCTCTACCTACTTCCCCTACCATTAACCACTTACTGATGCTAGACCTTTCATGCTCTTGGCTAAAGCCTGTTTCTAGCTCGCAAAATGGAAAGGGTCCTCCTGCTCCTCTGCTCCTGACGGGTGGTGCTGTCTTCTACGTATGCCTTTGCTATGCCTATAGAAATGGACTCGCTGATAATGAAGGGCTACATGGCTTGATCTTTATCACGATCATGGCTACCACCTATGCCTATCCTGCTGGCTTTTGCTCTTTTTCCGGGTCTCGCTCTTGCTGCATTGCCTTTAGATTCCGTTCCGGCGGGCTATATATAAAGGTAAGTACTTTCTTCACACCAACCACATATCGATTCAAGAAAGATGAAAGAAGCAACTACGCGGGGGCAAACTCTCAAACGGAGGGGAAGGCGTGGCAGTGGGCCCGGGGAAGGGAGGCAAGATACGATAGAGAGAAAAGAACTTGACAGAACTAGCCCTAGCAATCAGAGGTGACGGAAGCCTTATTATCGTACCGCTTCAAGTAGTTCACTGTATCAGTGTCAATGAATAAGGCTCTTCCAGCTGTAGGTGACAGTTCTGGAGATCGAATGGAATTGAGAGCTTAAAGTCGTAGTTCAGGAGAAGAGCAGATGGGTAAAAGTGCTTACTAAAGGAAATATGATCCCTTTACTTTGTAGGGCATGTTTACATATATGGCAGCTAGATATGACAGCTCAACATTCACTAACCTAATTCAAACTAATTAGGGCTATCTGAAGGGCTTCCAATTAAATAAAGGTTTCAATCAGTATCAGGCCTGGTCACTCTCCTGCTTGCCACCAGTTTGCTTGCTAGTTCTTTGGACTTATGAATGAGGACAGCTGCTGGCCAATCAGGCAGTTAGATATGCCATATGTCTCTCTCGAGGCAGGCTTCTCCAAAATAATTCATGAAGAAAGAAGTCAAGGCCAAGCCCCCGGCAGATATATATGATTCTGCCGACCACGACCCATGCTTTTGCTTTATCTTGGATCTAGATCGAGGTCCGGGCAACCACAACGAGCAAGCCAACCTACCTATCTGAAATCGTCCCTGTCAGATGGAGCGAATGCGGCTAAAGTAGGCAAAGTTGTATGAATAGCGAATCGACGATCTGGTGAGAAGTATGCCAGAGGAAGGTTGAAGACTGCAGAGCCAAGGACAAGGTCGAAGACAGAAGGGAAGTAGGCTTACCAAAGCCGAGGACAAGAACGCAAGGCCTATCCAAGCCGTAAGGCTATAGAAGACAAGGCTAGTTAAAGACAAGATCAGAGTCGAAGACTGGAGAGAAGGAAGGATCGGTGCATGATTTACTGTGCAGTACATAATAAGAGTACTATCCTCCAGGGGCATCGCCTCTATCTGCAGCTGCTGCTTTAGAAAGAATAGCTCTCGCGATTGGGTCGTATTCATTCGTTCCAGCTTGTCGTCTACGGATTTAGTAGAATTCGAACTTACGGAATAAAGCGATCCCTGATTGCCTTCGTGGGATTGGTCTGCTTTCAGAGCATTGCTAAGTTTAGCCATCCTCCTCTGTCTTCACTTGCCTCCGTCCCTTCTCTTGGAATTGAGATCGGGAGCAGATCGCCTCTATCTTCCCTTATGTTGCCATCGGCTTTCGCCGTCTTTATTAAGAGATAGGGGGATTCCACAGCATGATTTGATTGAGGAATAGTACTTCGTATTGCTCTTGCTGGTTGTGAGTAGTTGTCCCCATCATCATATCGGTGGAATGCTGACGCTTATGTCTATATAAATATAGAATAAGCCACTGCCCCTTTCGGGACGGTTCGAGGTTTAGGGGTCGGTCCCGAGCTGGGGAAGGAGTGGGGCTTCGGGAGTTTCCTGCCAAATTTCTGTTGATGTTCCATGCGGAAATAGGGAAGAAGTCCGGGTTGGTCATGCCGCGTCTTGCCCTCCCTCACAGAAGCAGGAATAGATCGAACTAGTGGGCCAAAGAGGCGGCCGGTTCTGGTCTGAAGCCGGGGGCTAGAGATCCATTGAAGTGGTGCACGTAGGGGTCCTTGGCCCGATGGCCACGCGCAACACTTTACTTGACTACTAGGCTTTGAGATCCAATCTTTCCATAGAATCAAGGTAAAGAGCTGATTATGACCCTCCAGCGATTTGGTCTGTCTATCTTGCATCGGCGAGTCACCATCGCCCTCAAAGCCTACAGTGAAAGCTTGAAAGCAAGAAGAACTTTCCGATAGTTTTTAAGCTTCAATCCTAATTGATGCCTCTAATTCTACGAGCTGGCCTTTAAAAAGCAAAGTACTTCCAAATAGGGAGGTTGGTTTCAGAACTAGAAGCCTCATTAAAGATTAGATGTTGATTTCATGCTGCTAAGGAAGCCTGGTCTTTCGTCTAAGCTTCGGTACAAAAACTATGCCCTTGAGCTGGTTTAGGGGACTTACCGCGGAAAGTCGGGATAGGAAAAGAAAAAGAGAGACCAATTTCTTAAGCGATGGGTGAATTCACATACCGAATAGTAGTAAGCGGAAAAGGACTAACGAATTTGCAGCCCTCTTGCTCCTTGCTTTCATCAAAGCATGCCTCACGTCGAAAAGAAGAGTCAAAAGCTCTTCCATTGAGATGCACTTCGCTCAGAGGGCCTTTACTGTCTTTTTTGCTCCTGATCTACGACCACCCTCACCTGAACATTTAATATCCGGTATTTCATATCCCCGAACCACAAATCACATAATAGTCGAAGGGCCTTTTAGACTCATGGCCGGTCGGGTCTCCAACATGAATTCTTTTAAAGCCCTCTGATTCACCGGCCCAAAAGAGAATATAATTTATTGGGGGTCATAAGCTGCTTTAGGTTGGTCAACTACGGCTTAGTATAACTCTTTCTTTAACAGCCGAGCCCCTTTGGAACTATCCTCTCTCTCTCTATGGGATCAACTCCTGTATCCATCTGAGAATGCTACAACGAGGAGGCACTGCTTGAGATCTGCTACTTTAGAGCTCAACTATATCACCAAGGAATGCTACAACCTTGCCTTAGGCTTTGCGTGAAAAAGAGGTAGTAAAACGGACTAAGAAGTTGTCACATCACCATATTTTTGATTGAATACAGATTGACAAGTCGCCGAAGCCTTAGAATTTCAACTGGACTTCCGAGTGACGTAAACGCTCCTCATGTTCTCACTTTAGAGAAAATAAAGCAGAATGTGGTCTCGAGTTGAGCGAGGGTAGCATCTAGCCCCTCTGCTCTTTTGTTCGAATACAAAATGTTTGGGCTCCCTAACAAGAAATCGAAAAGTACAAGTAGGTGAGTCCCCTAAAACTATATTGGATATGATGAGGTCGGAGCCTGTGCCAGTCCAGAGTAGGGAAATGCTTAACTTAATCCCACATAGAAAGAAAGAGATATCAAGAAAGTGACTAGAGGAAGAATCACCAAGCTCAAGATCTGCGGAGGTGGCAAGTAGTTCTAGATCTAAGATTAGATAAGAGGAGAGCTTAGTATGGGAGGACTGAGCATTCACACTAGGCTACATACGAAAGCCCGTGGTAGTCAAGTATGAAAGGAAAGCAAGTGCTATGACTGAGTTCGTAGCCATATCTAATCTCAACTTCCTTGGCTCAAGTTTTCACTATTGATTTACTTTTTGGTCAGTGAACTTTCTTTCCTTTCGGTCTGGTCGGTCTCATCTCTTTTTTGCGGATGATCTATTTCTTTAGAGAGAGGAAGAACAAAGAGCTAGCTTCAAGAATCTCCTTCAGTCGGCTATCCTTCCTCCTACTGACTAGCTTCTGTCTAATAGCACAAGCTAATAGCAAGCAAATGGAGATGATTATGGCATGCTTGCAGCAGTTTAGTGATCAATAAGGCCAGCGCGCGCATCAATCTCTCAAAATCCAGACTTTTTTGCTCGAATTCCACTCCCAGGCAGCGCAAACTGCTTCTTCAACAAATCTCAGGGATCAGGGGAAGTACCTTGGCTCATCAATCTATCATGGGAGGGCAAGAAAGGAAACTTTGAAAGAAGTGGTGGACAAAGTCAATTCTAGATTGGCAGGTTGGAAAGTTGCGAAATTGTCGATGGCGGGCAGAACCTGTCTAGTGAATTCAGTCACCAACTCTCTGCCAATTCACCTAATGCAAAAGGGGCTAACCATCCCCAAAGGTATAGTGGACGCACTCCCCATAATAGAAGATTAAGAAAGCATAGGAAAGACTATTCTCGATATATATAATTAATGGACGTCGCATTAACTTCTGGAAAGATGCCTGGCTCAAAAATCCTTGCTTAATGAATTAAGGGCAGTGAGAGCTCCAATAGACAGAAATCCCACTCTGAATGATGCATTAGATGTTCGAGGTTACTGGAGGCAAGATATTCAATTCTAAAAGCCTTGCAAAGAGCTTTGCATTCTGCACTTGTGATCCCGTCAGAGAGATTCCCAGACCAAGCCAAATGCTTGCCCTCTGATACTGGTCAATATAGAGTTGCATCAGCCTATGATTCTTTTCGGGCAGACTCTGAATCCCTTCAACAATTGGCTGCCACTAATACGTTATGGAAAGTTATTTTGAAGAGTCCATGTCACCAAAGGGTGAAGTTTTTCCTTTGGAGAGTAGCACAAAGGGCTGTCCCAGTTTGCAAACTTTTGTCAACAAGAGCTATTTCCATTCCAGCCACTTGCCCTAAATGCCATGCCCATGAGGAAGAGATTTTTCATTCTTTGCGTGACTGTCCGAAGGTTAGTCCGTTTTTCTGTCTTACGGGGGACTCAACCAAGAGCTTCTTTTTGAGGTTAGTCCCTTCCTTGCCTGCCTCGCACACTAAGGTCATGAGAACGGTCTTGATCGATCCACTGCGACGAGGGTAGATGAATACAGAATTCATCACGATTCCTCAGTTACTTCTGTGGCATTTTTCCCTGCTTATGGACCCGAACCTCGGTGATCTATCCATGACCAGGATGAAGTTTGGATCAAACTAAGTGGAGGTCCGAACCGACTGATGTTGAAGAATCAGCTGATGAGTTGTGGTTCTGGGTGAAATGCCAATCGAAGGCAGGCTGGTTCTCCCCGAAATGCGTTGAGGCGCAGCAGTTGACTGGACATCTAGAGCTAAAGCACTCTTTCGCTTAGGCAAAATGGCCAATTATCCCCTTTCTATTATACCCGCAGGGGAGAATTGTCACTGAGAAAAAAGTCGTATGTGACAGATCTTACACATCTCATAACAAGTGCAAGCCAGCTTGGGCCAAAAGCCATACGTAATAGAAGGTCCTTCAGAAAAGACCACTCCACGCATAGGCTTGACTCATGTCTAATTGAATGGCCTCCCTTCTTAGCCTTCGACTTGTCTTTCATTGTATGGAACCCTGGGCGGCTATAAGTGCGTTATCAGTGATGAGCCTTTGAGGGAGAAAAGCACTTTGGGAAATCTTGGTGCTAAGATTCTTCCTACTAGGAGACGGAGTCCGGGGGACCCGATTTCGCCTTACTTCTTTATTTTGGTTGCAGATGTATTTTCCAAGCTTATCCTGAAGGCGTCAAAAGAGAATCTAATTCATGGCGCAAAGGCAAGCTTTCGAGACCCATCAATCTCTCATTTCCTTCTTCTTTGCAGACTACCGTCTGCCTCTTGAAAGAGCCAACCGACGAGAATGCCAAGCAATTGTCAGCATTATTGACAAATACGAGAAGGCATCAGGGCAGAAGATTCATTTTCAGAAGTCGGAGGTCTTGCTGTGCCCTAAAGGACCGTATTTGGAGAAAGCTGCAAGGATGGAAGGAAAGATTACTATCAAAGGCGGGAAAGGAGATCTTGATAAAGGCGGTGGCTCAAGCGGAAATCCCCACATAGATTACGGCGATCTTTTAGTTGCCTGCTACACTCATTCAGTACATATCTTCCATCTTTGCAAAATTCTGGCTAGTGAGGCAAGCAAGGCAAGTCAGGTAAACTAGACTGGAGATCATGGAAGGATTTATGCATTCCGAAATCATTAGGGCGACTGGGCTTTAGAGATATGGCCGTCTTCAACGAGGCACTCTTTTAAAAGCAGGTATGGCCTTTGTTAATTAAGAATACCTCTCTCTGTGCACGTCTTATCCAGGCCAAATATTTCCCCTACACCGATGTACTTGATGCGAGACTAGGTCCTAAGCCTAGCTTTGCATGGAGAAGCATTTGGGGGACAAAGTCTTTGCTGCTAGAAGGTTTGATTTTGGGGGTAGGGAATGGATCTAATAGAATGGTGTGGAAAGAACCTTCGCTATGGTGACGAGGCTGGGAAATTCGCTACATCTAATTGCCCACCAGCTATGGATGAAATGAGGGTAAGTGAGCTCATAGACTGATCATCCAGATCATGGAAATCAGACCTGATTGCTAGCATTTTCAACGAAAGGGACATAAATCTAATACTGCGGCGGATACCTCTGAGCTATAGGTTCCCTAGAGATGAGTTATACTGGCCACTTTCAAAAAGTGGTTCGTATACAGTTCGTACAGGTTATATGATGGCTATGGGCATCCAATTCCTGGAAGTCCACCTTTGTTGGGAGGAGATTTGGAAAGAGAAGCTGCTACACGCACCATAGAGTCACCATCAACTGCACCAAAAAGACAACTAAACTCATAAATTATTAGTGCCTCAATACTATAATGTCCTAAGCTATTTACGATGTCAAAATCTTTACCCTTCAACTCACCCTTAAGATAATCTTTTGCAGAAGGCTCATTATCACGGATCAACATATTAACAAGAGTACCGGAGGACTTAAAGATCGATTTCTCGTCGTACGAAAAAGTAAGGCACTCAATATACATTTGACCATCCCTTAGCGTTTTATCTCTTACTTTCTTGCTTACTCTTGCTAAAACCTGTGAGAGCTCTTTCAAATGGGTGAAGACTGTATCTTGATAAGCGTAAACATTGGATATCTTCTTTACCCCCTTCAAGGAGGCTTTCTTTTCCATCTCGATCTGCTCAAGATGGTTAAAAAATCCTACTATGAATGAAGAAATTTTCATCTTTGCTTCAGAACTTTTATTTAGCTTTTCTACGGATCTATGTAGATAATCCCTCTTATTCGCGAAACACATGGTGGATCACTTTTTTTCACCGCACTTGTGTGTGCATGTCATCTCTGCTGTTTCCTTACCAGTTCAAGATCAGCGAAGGGTCTCATCCAACTTCAAAGAAAGGCTTATAGTGTACTATCTTCATCAAGCTCTCAATCTCGAAGTTAGTAAGACACAGCTAGATCTCTGGCGAGTAAAAGAACCAACCGTGCATTATTGAGCGGTCTACACTGATAACAGATAATAGACATCTGCACGGGACAGGAGGTAATGGCTTTTAGTACATTTAAAGTCAGTCAGCTATTAAGGAAGCTAATATCGGACCTATTTAATTGACTCCCCCAACCAGCTTACAGAAAATGCAATGCACCACAACGGGCATATTAAGATTGGAATATATCTTTTCTCTAGTGTAGCTTTCAAGGCCCCTACTGCTAAGCTTTTTCCTAATCAACGACAGGCGGACTAGTTCGTACGAGGGCACCTATCCCATCATATATTAGACTATTTGTCCTGTCTGCCCCCCTCTTCCTTGGGGCTGTGTACGGGGTGTTGATAAGGCCAGAACCATGGCCGATCTTAGTGGAGGTTATTTAATGGTAAATAACCCGGGTGTTATGCGTAATCGCTATAATCTTTTATCTAGTCACAACCAAAATCAGTTCTATATAGAACTCAAAGACCCAGAGAAAGTTTGTACGGTAATGAACAAGCTTCAGAATCAGCCATTTCAAATAAATAGTGACTGGTTGAAATTCATTAAAAGTCATAAGAAATGCTTCATTGAATGTGGATATCTCAAGAAGCCATTTCTTGCATCATTGCGCGGCAGCGATGTGGCAAAAGAACTTAGATCATACTTTATAACGAAGCAAGGGAAGCTTAAAGGGATCTTAACCTATAGCGAACTCTTAGAAGTAGTGTTTACTGACCTCCAAACAGCTCGTTATGAGGATTTCATTCTTAAGCTTGCAACCGCCTACGATGGCTATAAATTTTATTTGCCCGCCTTTCTTGACTTCCGTGGTAGAATCTACCGCTGTGGTCTTTTACATTTCCACGAGCGTGATCTAGCTCGTAGTTTGCTTCTTTTTGGGGAGAGTACGTACCCTTCTACTATGTTAACTATGTCAGAGCTTGAGAATATTTGCGCAAGTACACTCTTTCATTATAGCCCCGCCACAACATACGAGAATGCCGATACTGTTAGTCGTTCTCGCGTGATGGATAAAGTGAATTGGGATTTAGTCGATAGCGGGAAATTCATACAATTCTTAAAAGACAGCGTGCCTGCTAAACACCACTTTCAGTACCTCGGAAATTTGTATAGCCTTTGCCGGGGGAAAAGAAACGTTCTTAAGAATCTTCCTATTACTCAAGACGCCTCAGCGAGTGCCTACCAGCTAATGAGTTATTTCTTGCTAAATGAAGACCTTGCTCACGAAACGAATCTCATGCCCTCTGGTAGTATCCGGGATCTTTATGAAGAGATGCGGATTGCCCTCTGTAAGTACATTACTGATCCTAATAATCTTACAGCACCTAATAATCTTACAGCACCTAAAAAAGTTTTAGATCCTAATGATCCTCTTTATAAGGTTTTTGCCGCTAGGGTCACTCGTTCGTTGGTGAAAAAGATCTTTATGCCAAAAATTTATGGTAAAAGCGAGTATAGCGTAGCAGAGAATCTGATGTCTATTTTATCAGAATTCGTCGGTAAATGGCAGGAATGCATGGGAGTTGCCAGGGCCTGCTTTCAATTCTGGGAAAAGAGATATCCAGGTATGGGAGCCCAGATGAATTTGATCAAGGATGTAGCCTGGCTCACATCTTCTCTAGGTTTTCCCGTTGGCTATAGTGTCCCCTACTTTACTACAGTGCAAGATTATATGCAAACAAAGGATATAACGATCAACATATTTGATCGAAATGTGAAAGGGAAGAGGCGTAAGGTGACTCTTAGTGTGCCCAAGAATGCCCGAGATAGTAAAAAGACAGATACATCAACCATCGCCAACTTCATCCATCAAAAAGATGCTTTTATCGCGATGAGGGTAATCGAAGAGATGGAAAAACGATATCTTCCTATCTACACTGTACACGATAACTTTATAACAACAGCAGCAAATTGCCATGATGTACCACGGATATATCTCCAGGCCTTTGAGGATCTGGGCCCACCCCTGTCGTACATCAACCGATTCCTATATTATAATATTCTTAGACGTGTAGGAGTCGATTTATCCATATTGTATGATGGAAGCACGTCGATTGCGGGATTCAGTGGTGAATTTCCTAAGTTGCCTGTCATTTTCACTAGGGAATTTCTGGAGTCTTGCTTAATGCCACTAATTCCTAAAAAAGGAAAGAAGGAGGTACAGGAGACTTGGGCGGGGAAGATCAAGAGTATAGTAGACTCTTATGAATTATACGCCTCTACGGTCAGCGGCTATAGGGATGACAGTGGTTCTGATTCTGAAGAGTGGAAGGTTGATTGGTGTTCTCATGAGTTGCAGTGGCTTCATTTCATCCGCCTGTCAATCCATGGCTACTCCAGTTATTATAAACATTACTGTGTCCACTATTAGTATGTAGTTTTGGGTTTTGGGGAATTTACTTCATGCTTTCAGCATTTATCTTGTTGCTTACTGCTCACATGTGAAAAGTCTGATTTTAGGTTGGGCCTCCTAAGAAAGACAGATTTCTTAGCGATAAATCCTATTGTGCCCTGTCCTTAGCTGCATGTCTCTTCCTATAAGAGACCACTCATAGCTAGGCATGTTCATATACTTTATTCCTGTGAACTGGGCGTCGGCCATAGTTTTATCGGGATGAAAGATGTGAACAGACAGACTGCCACTTTACCGATCAATGAAAAAAGAAAAAAATAACTCATCATGTCTTACTACTGTTTTCCCAGCTCTAGTGTGGAGCTTTCTAAGCCACTTTCTTCTTCTTCTCTTCTGACCTATAGAATCCCCCCAAATCTTCTTCCGATCCCTAGGTCTTTCACAACTTCGTCTAGTGAAGAAATGGATGCGCACATCAGAGAGAGAAAGGAGGAGTTCTTTAGTAGACTGAGTGAGACATCCTATAAGGCACCCCATCCGGGGCTTATTATTGCTATCCATTCCTTCAGTGAGCGTTACCCTATTGCATCTGAGACCAGTCTCCTTTGCCTGGCCGTGATGGATCTCTTAAATACCTTTGTTTATCCTAGCTTAAAGCAGAATTTCGCAAAGTTTACAATTACCTATACTGCTATGCGCTCAGAGGGGGATCAATTCACCTATACTATATCTGAGGCGATCTGCTTGACTGATGGTGCTGGTAACTTACTTCCACAGACTGTAGTTGCCAGCCGTATTGAGAGTATGATGTTGAGATTTGCAGATAAATATGGACTTGCTCAAATTCTGAGTATCATGATCCGAGCATATGTTTTGGGAGGAGGTCCAGTCTCATCTGAAGGAGGAGAGCGGGGAGGTCCAGTCTTATCTTCAACAGAGCGCGATTCTTCCCTTTCTTCTTTTCTTCAAGACTGGTATACTACTCGTGACGTTGATAAGCTGAAGACGGAACCTATTGAATTGTGCCCGAGAAAGATATCCAATCGTCCGGGTAAAAAGTATCCAGCCCCGCATATTACAGCATTGAAAGTCTCAACTAAGGCTCCGTCTCCATTCATTGTTGCTGATACTGAAACAATATTGATCAATAATGTTCAAGTTCCTTATGCTATTGGTCTCTTGCTCGTTCGTCCCGGTGAAGAAGTAAATAGGAAGAAGATTGAGACGTACTTTAGTGAGAATTACTTCTTTAAAAAAAGCTTTGCTGATAGGAGTCGAAAGGTCCTTTTTGACTTTGTTGATAGGGTGCGTCGAATAGCTTATTGTGAGAAGCGGGCTTTAACAATCTATTTCCACAACTTATCTCGATTCGATGGTATTTTACTACTGAAGCACCTATCATGTCATCACCCGGGTTCAATGCCTCCTTCTTGAAAGTCCTGCTTCCGCATTGGCTATTTCGGCCATTTCCTCTCTCTCATTGGGTGCTCCGGCCAGTCCCGCTGCTAACCCCAATCCAATCCTCTATTCACAATAAGGCTTGTATGGCGGAGCTCTAAGATAGAGTGAAGGCTTTTTGGCAACTCAATGACAAAGTAAACTTCGGCCTATCGTTACATACTTCATAGTTACCTCCATAGGCCGCCCACCAAAATCAAGCCTATATCCGAAGAGGCCTTAGATCGATCTTCCCCAGCCTTGCCATCGAGAGTGAGACTTTATCCAAATCTTTCATACCCTTAGTGGAAAGCAGCAGGTAATTGATTAGTCACGCGCACCCAACCTCGGTCTTTGATGAAAAAAGAATCTTTCTGGAACTCGGCATGATCCTTTGGAATTTCTCCCGTCCGGATTGACTTAGGAGGTTTATTCAGAACTACGAATGGGATTCGTTCAAGGCTTTTCATGGACATTGAGGGCATTCTTCCACTAATAGCAATGAGTGAAATAAGCTTATGGAATCGGCATGTATGTGTCACGCACGAGAGTTCGATTGGGAAGGTACCTGAGGTTAGCCAAATCACTAGCTTCTTGGATAAGTATCTCCTTACTACCTTTTTTGAGTGATCCAGGAACTCTCCCTTAGGTTTTTGTGCATTCCTGGTGAGTAAGCCGAGTCCTTCTTGCTTGAATAATAGCTTCCTTTGTGACTGAAAACTATTAATAAGTCCAATTAGGCCGGAGCCCTTGTGGTAAATTACCCAGCCCACTTCCACCAGTTCTGACTTCCTAAGGAAGTGTAAGCCATACTTTCTTGGCGTTGTCAGCCACGCTTTCTTTGAGATCCGTTGCAGGGCATGTGAACTTCTTAGTAAACGGCCTTCTTCCTAGGTCATTTGCTTGCGACCACTTACTGGAAAGACTTGCCTTATCCCTATCCCTTGTTTGCTGGATTTCCTTTCAAAACTACTGCTTGTCCTCTTAGTCTGTTAGATCGCATGGACAGAACTCCTAATTCCTAATTCATGGCTGGCTGGATGTAAACTACTACCCCCTATCCAATTGGAAGAGGTACTCAATCCCAATCCCTATCGTGAAATAGTTTAGATAAAGCTCATGGGAAAACCAGACATCTCTTCTTTACCTTTCCGAACTAGAATAGGACAATGGTCTGATTGAATTTTGGGATTCAGAAGAAGCAAAGGGATCAGGATGAATCCCACAAGGTGTCCCATTCCTTTCTTTCTTGCTCCAATTCTAGATATCGAAAGAGAGACTGGAAGCAGCAAGCAGAGATCAAAGTCCATAGTGGGAAATCCCGTGATTTGAGCCTATCAGTATGGGCCTTTCTTCTCTTAGTAGGATGCCGATCAAAAGCTCCTGTTGTTGAGGGCGGGACTGATTGACCCAATGCCAAAAGAAAAGAAGGGGGCCTTAGTCCTTGTCAGGCAATTTGCTTCACTTTCTAACTTCAGGAAAGATGACAATGAAGTCTGAAAAAGGCTAGTCCCAGTAGGCAGAGCGAAGGGAAAGAGAATGACCGAGGGGCAAACCTAAGGGCGAAAGGTGCCATTAGATCGGATGTAGGTATTTAAATTCCCAACTCTTTCCTGAGATAGTCCGAGGTAGGGGAACTGACTTGTAAAGTAAGCAGACTAGGCTATGGGCCTTGGGAGTAGATGTAAATACGTTCTTATTTCACAAAAGAAAGAGATATGACCTGGGAACGAAGGCTCTAAGATAGGAATTAGGGTCAAAACTTCTCTTCCCGCTCTTCTTCGGCCTTTTGCTTCAAAGAGCAAGCCAGGCAGAAAGCGAAAGGCTAATGTGAGCTAGGAGAATTTTCTTACAACTTTCATAATCAATCAAAGGCTTTAGATTTCAATTACCTTCTTGGAAAGCTTCAAACTGATCTTTTCTCTAGAGAAATGCAAATCAGCTCCTGGCAGCCAGTTGTCCCACTAAAGAGAAATAGAGCCTAGCCCAACCAAATAAGATGGTGGCATAAGAATGAGAATGGGAATTCTTGATAGGGCCGTCTCAGTTCAATAGAGAAGGGGAGACTTGGTCCACACTTCTTTTGTCTTGCTGGTCACAATGGGGATCAGCTGCTTAGTCTTCTCCTTCTAGTTACGTAGGACTGCCTTCCTTCCTAAGCTTGCTTTCTTATTTAGTTATTTCCATTCCTCCTTGGGCAATGAAAGACTCTTTGATGAGAGAAAGAGATGTAAGGCCGGGATAAGCAGGTGGGCATGAATCTCGAATCCACCTTTCATGGGGCCAAAGATGTCTTGATCCCAAGACTAGCTGCTGAATTCTTATTATACAAAGATTTCGATTCTTCCTCCCTCTAAAGAAAGGCTGGGCAAGTATCCCCTCTAACAAAGACTGACTTCTTAGTCAAGCTCTTTCCAACTCAAAAGAGTAAGCTCTCGCTATCTTGATTCCCTGATCCCGACTTAAACATGATTCTTTATAAAGGTAAGAGTCTGCTCCTACCCCCCTAGTCCACACGGACCTACTTCTTCGAAAGAGTCTTTGTTCTACTCTTTTTCGAGATCTCCCAGTTGCTCCGAAAGCGCCTACTTGAAAAGACATTAGGGGTGCACCTCCCTGCATAGACAAAGGATAGCGTAAAAGTCACAATTCCGCTCGACAGCAATCGCTCTCTTCCCTCCTCTCCTTATGGCTCCTCGCCTAAGTAGTAGATCAAGCCGAGCGACTTTCCTCATTAGGATTGGCCAATGGTACTTAGACAATGAAAGCTTAAGCCGAGTAGCTGCCCGGCACCTGCTGGCAATAAGTGGGCACAAGCAAGAGCCCTTAATCTCCTGTATTGATCAGGGGACTCCACTTTTATTCGCCCCTATACGGGCCTATATTCTACTCTCCCGTTCTGATTGATTTATGTCTTCACAGCGGCATTTCCCAGCTACTTGTCATCTCGCTTTAAGAGGATGCTTTCATCTTTCCGATTTGTCCCTTTTTTATGCGTGGAGCAAGAAAGGACAGTTCCACCGCTTAGTTTAGGCTTCTATAAACGAAGACCTTCTGCCAGCTCTCACATCCGATGAATGGAACTAGAGGATTGATTGAGGTTTCCAATCTTATGAAATTGCCTTCTTTCACCGAGAACTTTCTTTTTTTCCTCGACTGCTACGAATACCATTTTTTTCATAAGGGAGGAACTAAAGGCCCCACCGCTTAGAGCTACCTTTTGACGCTTTATTTGAGATTGTGAATGGATGCCCCAATGGCACTACGAAGACCAACTTGCTTTTAGGTTCGGTAGATTCACTGGGATTACTTGGAACATATTGGGGCCCAGCATTTCTTTAACCCTGCTTTTCTCGGGCGGTAGGGCTTGTTCTCGTCGATTACACAGACCATATTATATGGTCTCCAAGGATCATCTTGATTTAGCTTTCTTCGTGCCGTATTTGGACCTTCGAGATCATAATGGTTATTGGTTAGACTTCCTCCTTCAAGTACTCTATTATGGCATTACATGAGATAGCCAAAGAAGAATTTTTCCTTTACTAAGACTGGTCATAGAATGCCTTTTTCCATCATCTCATATCAGATCAGCGGGAGTTCAATCAATTGCCGCTTCTAGTAATCCATCCCTTAGGAAGCCTTGGTGAAGCGAGTCTAATCTTGCTGGCGGGCACATTATGCATCCATCTCTCATTGATTGACTCTCGGGAATAATCTTTCTAGAATAGCCCGAAATGAAAGAAGGTCGCTCAGAGTCAACAGACTGCCCCAGGGCAAATTTCTCAACAAAGCTCATCCTCTCTAGTTCGGCTAATATTTCAGTAGATGAAGTGGTTACCGAACTCTATCATTAGTAGAACGTCTATGCCAGCTTCAATGAGAGCGAAAGCTACGAAAAGCATTTTCCATCCCGATCAAGACGAAGCTTGTCAGGAAGGTCTTTGTCAGGAATAAGAAGAGCCCTCGTCTTTGGACGATTGGTAAGATGGGATTCCGGGCGGGAAGAGAAGTGCTCAGTGAAGCCCATTCTTTAGAAGATGAATCTAGTCATAACGATGCTATCGATTAAGCAAGGGCTTAGGCTTGCGGATGAGAGTTTTTCATTGTGCAATGGGCTTCTGGCTTTTGTGAGGCGCGCATAGATCTTTATGAAAGGGGCGAAACTTCTTCTCTCCTTAGATTCTTCTGCCTCTAGTGAGGTCTTCCCTTCGTCAAACTCTCTTTCTTTGATTTGATGCCTTCTATTGAGGTAAATGCATTATAGAAGAACTCTCTGCTTTATAAACCGCTACTCTGGGCTTAGCTTAAGCGGCACTTTATTGGCCTCGCTATTGGTGTTTAGAGATCTTCATGCTAGCTTTCTCGTCAGCTTTAGAGCGCTTTCTTTCGTTAGCCTTTTATTCGCAAGTAGTTGACTCTCTCATGATCCATAAAGGCTGAAGTTCTTTCAGTGAAAGCTATTCCAAGAAAAAAAAGAAAGTGGCGGAAAAGGCGAAAGCTCGCAGTGGCCTAAGTTTGTATCGAAAGAATACTATTCATGCCGAGACGCAAAAAGACCCGATCCCAATCCTATTCAATGCTATCAAGTTCAGCTTGTCTTTACTAAATTAGGACTCTCCTTGGTCCTCGTAGATTATCTTTCTTCCGATTAGCAAGCAAGTCCTTCTCCTTAGGACCTTCGTTCTAAAAGGTGGAAAGTCTTTTAGGCTTAGAGCAAAGATTTATATGGATATCAAAAAGACGAGATCTTACTTAGGCCCCTATTAACTGAGAAATTGCTCCTTCTCTACCTCTCCCGACCTTCCAGAATTCATTGATCTTTCAAAGAGGCGATAAATAAATGGCAGCATTTCCCATCTCTTAGAAAATAAATGAGAAAGAGTCTTCCTCGCCCTTGTCTGATGGCTGTCCTATCCTAGGTTCGGAATGAAAAGCTATAGCTATTGAAGCAATCACCCAAATACTATAAAGCATCGGTCTCAGTAAAGACAGAAGACCGACATACTATGTATGGAAGAGCCTACTTTTGCTCCAGCGACGGGAGGGCTAGTCTGACTAAGTCGGGAGAGAAAAGATCCTATTTCGACCCTACTCGCGATTAGAAAGTTTTCCTTTTTTGCGGGAAATCCTTTTTAGTGATTCTCAAATAGATTAATTAGAAGATATCAGGGAGTGAGATTTTAGCCTACTTGCTTGGTCAGGCAAAGGAGGAGATATGGTCCCACCAAGAAGATAGTTCTTTCTCATTAGATCTAAGAGGATGCCTCTATCAATCAATGGCACATAGACTTTAATAAATAGGAATGGGGAAGATGCCCCTGAAAGATGTGGCTATCCGCCTTCCTTTTCTGACTAGCTCTCTGAGGAGCTGGCTCGGAAGTGCAGTGATGGACATAGGGACATTCTGGTGATAGAGTTCATTCCTTTTATCTGCATTAGGCCTTATCTTTCTCTAAGCCGAAGGTGGTGGATTAATGAAGATTTTGAAGCCTTTAGCTTCATCAGCGATAGGCATTCCCTAACTTTAGCGCCCTCTTTCTTCTGCCTTTTAGCATAGGCTACTATATCTGTCTAGCCCATCCTCCCAAGTAAGAAGGTAGCCTGAATTCAATAGAATAGGATGTCATGGCGGGTAGGGGATTCTTATGATAGATAGGTTGACACTGTCTTATAGGAGGGAGGCTAGTCACTTCTGCCTTCCCTGGCACCTGACTGAAGAGAGAGATCGTCGGCGACCTATATAAAGATATAAAGAAGTGGCCCCTTCCTCAGAAAGTGAATTGCTTTCTCGACTTCTGAATGCCCAAGCTGACCTTGAAGACCTTCTTCTCTCCACTATTCACGGACTTCTTCGATTTCTTATTCAAGAAAGACTTAGCCTAAGAGTGGTCAGCTTACTTCTAGTACTCATCCGTCTTAATAGCATAGTAAGATAAAGTCAAGTATAAGATCTGAGACCTATCTATCTCCATCTATAAGAAAAAAGTAGGGATAGCCTAGTCACTTCCCCTAGGTCGGACTAATTTCAGCCTTGGTAGCACTAGGCCTTATGCCGCAGTCTTTGACATGCCTTTCTTCTTCACTCCTTCTATGACGGACATCCCTACCTATTAGCCCTCCTGCCTTATCAGGTCAGGAACTAGAATGACTTTGATCATAGCAGACGGTGAAATCCTTGAAAGCATAGAAGACAGCTAGGCAAGTCAGAAGCTTAGCTTTTGGAGAGAAGGAAATGCCCTAGGAAGGAAAGCAAGGATAGGACTTAGACTGAGTTCAAGGAATGTACAATCCCTAAAGCTTAAGGTCACTTCCTTCTATCTAAGGAAATCTACATCGGGCTGATCTTGATAGAGACTTTACCTTTTGGGGACCTGGCTGCCATCATTCTAGTTGGCTTGCTTTCTCTCTCTGCTCACCTTCCACTCGAACTGCCTAATAGGAATCCCTCGAGGCATAGAAGGATAGACAAGTAGAAAGATAGCCTTACCTTCAAGAAAAGGGACTTCAAGAACTCTACTTGAAACCTGAACTTCTTAGCTAGGAGAACGAAGGCTTAGTAGCTGACTTGAAGATCCTTAGGCTAGGACCTGCTGTCGATCACGCGGACTAGCTCTTATACAGTCAGAAAGGAAGGCAAGACCATACGTAGTCAGATCAAAAAGAAGGGGGCTAGCTAGCTTGGATTGACTACTTCCTTTATTAGAATAGATTGTGCATTGGATGGACCAAAAAGGTATAAGGCTTTCTCTCATTGATCAATTATCCTTAATGCTCTAACTTCTACTTACTGCTCTAAGTGAATACTACCTATAAGAAAGACTGAAAATGAAAAGGAGTTTAAGGTAATGAAAAGCGTCAATCCTAGGATCGGCCCTCATCTCCCATGGAAAGAAAAAAGAGGGATTGAAGGCAGTCTACTTCGTCGTTGGGGGGAGAGTTTGCGAGGCTATCTGGATAGCTACTAGCTAGGCCTATCCACCTATTCCGCTTCCGGAGCGCCATTGCCCTTCGTCAGGTAGCTGATGAACCTAAGGGGCCCATCGGCCATCTCCTTATTTAAGGATGATAGAATGACGGTCGCTAAAGAAGGATTTGACCACCTCTCATTACCATTTAGAAGGAATGGACTTCATAAGTGAGGGAGCTCCCGTCGGACTTTAGCAGCTAGCAAGGCTATTTCGATAGAAGTCAACTGAGTCCATTCCTCTTATACGATGCCATCACGCCTTTCACTTCACTCTTTAGGGCGCCGAGACTTGCGCCCTGGGGAGGGTGGTCTTCCGGGTCAAGACATAGTCAGCTATTTTGCCTTGACTTGCTTAAGAAGGCATGCATATCGTCGTAGACAGCATTTCTTTAGAATGGAGTCCACTTCGCCCTTATATAAGCGTCCAACTCTACCTCTAAGTGGGATAAAAGATTTGCTCATGCATAGCTCCAGCCTTGGGCGAAGCCTTCTTTTCCCCCACCAAAGTAAAATAGAAAGAAGAACTTCTTGAGTGAGCCATTACCTAGAGAGCACTATTTTTAGAGTAGTCCCTTGACTAATTCGTTAGGGAAGCATTCATCATTGAGCCTTAGGCACCTCTAGCTTTTTCAGTAGTAAAACGAAGCAGAACCATGCCATTTTTCATCATTAAGACCTTGTCAATACCATATTTTCTCCAAATCTGAAAAAAGCATTCAAGACAGACAGTAAGGATTGGCCTTAAGCACAAAAGAAAGTACAGCAGTCTTCGCTTAGATTTGAGAGCCTATCTTGTAATGGTCATCTTCCTACTCCTCACTAAGTCAAAAGCTTAGGCAGGACCTTTAGAGAATTCTGAACGGAGGCTTTAAACAAGACTAAGGCGGGTTTACCATTCAGGGAGGACGGCGAGTTTGCCTTCCTCTCGCTCTACTAGAAGAAAAGAAGGGATCTATTTAAGTAGGACCCCAGCTAAGGCGTATACTTTCTTATAGCCAAAGCAAGCAGAGGAAGTGCCTTCTGAGATATCTCCTACTTATTTTTGGTCAGGCTCTTCCCCGCTTTGACCGAAAGCAAATCCCCTTCTTCCGCCCCTTCCTCCGGGCGAGCCGCTGTGGGCATAGTCAGGCACATTAGCTCTTCAAAGAGGTAAGAAGCCTAGTCTGTGGAGATTCTCCCTTTTTCGTTCTAGTGAAATGGGTCTAACGGGAGGACTCCAGGGACATTCAAGGCCTTCGAAATCGAATTGACTCTCCTAAGTGCTTGCTCCTTCCAGACTCCCTATCTTCGCTCTCATTTACAGAGGACTTGGACTGCTTTCCACTTTTCTATCCAAGAAGGAGCGAAGCGGAGCTAAGAAGTAGTCCACCTCACATCCATGAACTACAATAAACTTCAAGCTAGCGAAAGGAGATAAAAGAAGCTCGACTGATAAGGAGAAGAGACTCAGGCGAGTGAGTGGAATAGCATGGCGGGTGACCGAATGCCATTGATCTTGGAAAGCTTGATTGACAAAGGACGCCCTGTCAATTCTCGATGAGGTGTCAAGAGCGCACTCTTCCTGCCCAAGTCTAGCTCTTGCCGGAGTAAGGAACTTCCAACAAAGAAAATGAATAAACTGATGAAAGACAGAAAAGTATAATAGGTAAGACCCTGGAAAGCCGCTGCCTAATGGCTTTGCTTCGAGCTCCGCCACCTGAAGGACCGTGCCCTCCGAATTATACTTGATAGTGTGAACCGGCGGGCTGATCTTCAGTATACGTGAGAGAGCTTGAGCTTTCTTTGATGGGCACCACCTCTATGGGAACATTATGCAAGGTTTAGCCCCCACTTCTTCAGTAGAGTGAGCCGGATGCGTCATGGGTACCTGAAGGTCTGTCCCCCATCATCCTACAAGCCCGGGTTCGTGAGCGGAGCATTAGCCCATTGAGGTAATTTCCGTAAAGAAGACCTCTGTTGGTGAGTTGCCTTCTTAGTTTGAGTTGTGGTCTCTGTCTGTCTTCCCTCTTCCTTGCTTTCAATGAAAGCCATTCTCTCATTCTGGTCAGATATGTCATTGAAGTCCCCAGCTTCCAGGGGATACTAAGGTCTTCTGCAATGGTCCTCCTTTTTTCCCACAAGGATTCTTTTTGGGATGGGGCTAGCATAAAGGGCGGAGAAAAGGCACTCCGGCTAATTGGTCTTCTTGACTTTAAGATGGATGGCTTGATCAGTAGATTCCACAGGGACAATGGTAACATCCTTGGGCTTCCACACAAAATCCATATACACCTACCAACTGGGTCCATAACAGCAAATTCATCATAGCCAAAAATGGGAAAGAAATTTTTGACACGCACAAAAGGAATCTTGCTTGAAAGCAAAAGGAAGATGTCCGGATGATGGGTCTTGTACAGATTCTCGAACTCACTTCTAAAACTTTCGTTACCTCTTCCTCTGCAATTCCAGCTGATGACTCGCATCGAAATTGTGGAAGGTGGATTTTCAATATACAATCTATTAGTCGCCATAGGAAAGAATGAGAAGAATCTCCTACTTTCCTTTCGGTCGTCGATCTGTGAACGTCACAGCCGGTCCGAGGGCTTCTATTTCTGTCCAATCTTCTACCGCTATTTTCATTTGGAACTCTTGAAGCATCCAGGTGACTTGGACCAACATCCTTTTTTCGGTCATAGGTTTTACACCTTAGAGGAAAGCTCCGACATGAATAGGAATTTCCATCAGGAATGCCTTCCATTGCACAAAAAAGAACTGGAGACAAGACAAGGAATGAAAAGAAGTGAACTTCAACTCCTTCCTTAATCATAAGCATCATTAGCTTAGGTGCCAGCTGATACATGCTTTGATAATCATCATATGGAATAGTTAGCTCTTCAATCATCTTTTGCAAATCGACTAAATCTGATTCATCTGAATCAGGCTATCTTCTTTTGTATTTATTCAATAATGTAAACACAGAATATTGATATTGAGATACCTTGGTTTTAGACGACATATCAGTAGAATGATTATTCACATTCAGCTTGTCATAAAACTTTTTTAAGAAAGAATCAAATGTCCCTAGTATCAGAGGGTGCACATTCATAGGCCAATCTCTTTTCTTGCCCCTTCCCAGGAAAGGTATGAAAGACGCCTATTCTTCAGGCAAGGAGCGCTTTCTATAATATTAATATGTCCGAACTTCATTCCCCGTACCGGACCGCAGCAGCTAAAGGACGTGCCACTGGACGAGGATTTCTTTCATTTTGCCCACGGCTGAACTCGCTTAATCCGCATATCTGGAACTCTTTGATTTAAACTACTCCCGGCGATGAACTCACATTTCGCCCTGCTATGTCCTGGATGCCCCACCAGGGAATCCTGGGGCACTCCTCCTTCTGTCTTCCTCTTTCTGGCATCTGGTGGAAATCTTATCTCAATCGATCACTTTCTTCTACTAAAAAGCTTCACCATTTTCACAAGGGAAAGCAAAAGTACAGAAAGACGAGTGAACAGCTGAATCAACTATTCCCGGAGCAAAGAAGACCAAGGAAATCTCGATTCAACTACAAGCCCAGATTACTAATGGAAAGAAGAGCTTCTGGCTATCGAGAAAGCCCTGCTTGAAGAAAGACTGCCCTACCACCAAGATTCTCGCCATCTATTTAGAGGAAGAACTGCTTCTGAAAGAAAAGCAAGCGAAGGCCAATGTGCCCGGGCAAACCTATATAGCTGGCAAAAGTTCTTATTTCGGTTTTCTCTAATAACCAGACTGCAAAGACGAGAAAATGGAAAGTAATATAGCCGGACGCCTCTTTCTGCACTCCAAGAGATAGAAGCATAGGCCTTCGGGGTAGAGGTAGAGTTTCCCTGTTTAAGTTCCGAGGTCAAATAGAAGAGTGAAAGCCTTAGAGTTTCCCTCCTGAGTGAAATGGATTTCGCTTGAATAGTTTTCATTGTAGGTAGGACATTGAATAGACTTACAAGATAGTTTTACCTTAAGGAATACCCGATCTTAGTAATCGATAGGGCTGGTTTGCCAGCTAGATGCGGATCCAACTGCAGCGTACCGCTCCCAATCCTCCTTCGACAGTAGAAGCCCCGCCTTTGCTGCTAGGTGAAATAGATTGGAACCCACTTTTGAGCTAGTCCTTCTTTTCGGTCAATCATCTCTGTCAGTTTCAAAAAAGCAAGCACTCCTACCCGAGGCATTGCCCTAGAAAGGCTTTGTTCAGCTGCTCTCTTTACTGTATTGATTGGGAAAAAAAAAGTGTCTCCTTTTCTTTTGGTAAAGCTTCAAGTCTCCCTAGTGAATAAGTACCAGAGAGAAAACCTAGTATGGAATGAAAGCTTTCTTTCCACTGGTCTGGAATACTTACTTGAACAATGCCAGGGTTCGCTAACAGTAGTGCTGATTGACAGCAAACAGAGTTCCGAGTCCAGTATGACTTCTGAGCTTGGAGAAAGGTAGCTAGATAAGTTTACACTCACTGACTGAAGTAGAACGTACTTTGACAAATATCTATTTCTGAGAAGTCTCATTTTAGACTCATTCAATCACTTGTCCGACATAGATGGAAAAGTGAGTTATTCTAAGCCAAAGAGGCTATTACCTATAAGCCTTCCCGTCTATTTCGCGGAGGCGGGCTAAGAAGTCAGTAATTGGAAGAGGCACAACTCAAAAAGGGTCATCTTCGAATTACTGACGGAAAAGGGAATGCGCTTTCTTTCCTCTTTCTGGAGATGGTCTTCAGCATAGTGGAAAGCTTCTTGACCATGGTAATCCTGTTCATAACCTCCCAACTGTCATCTTTCCGGGCCACGGAATCTGATTTTTTGGTATCTGACCACGAGGGTTCAGGTGTCATCATCGGGGTAGTGGAGAATGAAGGTTTGCTCCTTGAGTACAAGACATAGTAGTCGAATTTTCCTGAGGGTTCTCCAAGGAGATCGACCTCCCAATTCGAAGTTTTTCATTTCACTATCGTCATGCAAGAAGGCATTCACATGTGGCAAAGCCCTCTTCTATTAGTAAGCAGACTTCTAGCTTATATCATCAATAGTGGAGGATCGCCAGCTCTTTTTCTGGTCCTACAGAACCCAGGGCGGATTAGCCTATTTGTTAGCCCGGGGGTTGCACCAGTTTTGTCCAGAAGCCCCAAGCTCTCCTATTCCGCTATTTATTATGCGTATGTGCGCAGGGACCTATATGTATAGCAAGATGAAAAAGGATGATCATTCTCGGCATTTCCTCTACGGCACCGCCGCGTGTGATTAGTCGATAGGCTATCTTCAACCGGCCTTAGACCGCTTTACAATGGCATGTAATTCGCGAGAACTCAATGCTGGCTTCGAGGCTGTGGTGATCCAAGTTGCTAGACCCCCTTTTTTGTAATATTTGACCGAGGGACTTACTGTCCGTCTTGAAGCAAGAAGGATTGTATGCCCTTATCAATACGCTCTATCCTTGGCAGGATTAGTACAACTCTCTGGTTGAATTGAAAAAAAAAGGATTGGAGCCAGCCCTTCCATCTGAACCATCTGAAATAGGCAATGTCCTTGCCCGATTCCTATCCTCAAGAGGAGGCTAAATTCGTGCTGGATTTCGCTCGTTTTGAGACCCCGGGATAATAATGGAAACGAGCCTTTTTCTTACTGAAACATTGCTAAGATTTTCCTCTACTGAGGGACTGAAAAGCGAGGAGTCTCAGCCACGTCATCGACGACCTCTTTTTTCCTATTCCTACTATCCTACCTCTACGCGGGTTCGAGCGAGAGAAAACGAAGCCGCTTTGGAAGCTCTTTCCCTTCATAGCCCCCTAAAGGCCGGTGTCCGAACTATAGAAAAAGTAGCAAAAAAGCGAGATGCGGTGCCCCGACCTCCTTCTATGGAAGAAGGATAAATTCTCCTATGACTGCTATCAGGTCGAGACCACATGCCCTTTTCTCCCTTACCCTTTACGCGGAGCAACCTTGACTTTATAGATAATAGATAGAATAGGGAGGGTGGGTCTTGAATCATCGCCTATAATTAATAGGAAGAATTCCACTTCAGTATCAATGAGAAATTCCTCGCTTTCCTCCCTCTGCGCATCCATAAAGAAATGGAGATAGACGGGACACTTTGCCAACCTTCAAGGTCTGAAATTGGTAGATCGCCAAATCGACCAAGACCTATTCGATATTAGCAGCGCCGTTCGGTGGAAGAAAGCCCCCCTGCTTCCGTACTATGTTATGGGTAATACACGGACCACCACGCCAATCTGTCAACAGAAATATCTCAAGTACCATTGCCAAGAGGCCTTTCAAGCAAGCCTTTTTCAATAAAAAAACATATATATAAAACAATCTGCTGAGAAAAGTGAGCCTCTGAGCGCTTGCGCAGATGGAGGGGAAAAATCTCTTATGAGAAAGAAGGTAATGTCCATAGGTGATGGCAGGTTGTCCGGAAGGACTTGCGAATGAATCAAAGGAAATTGCACCCTCCACTCCGTAGTTGAATCAACAGAACATAGATCTCATCCAGAGGGAGAAGGAGAAAGGGCATAATGGGAATGGGGCGAATCACCAACCTCGGAAGGGCCAAGTGAAAGAACCAATACAAGAAGCGCGGGCTCTGCAAGACGAAATGGAAGGTGCACAGGATGTGGGTACGGGTGCGAACACGAAGAAAGAAATGAATCCCTTCCTTCTTCGCCACTAGGTGCTCAGGCTTCACCTTCCGCTCGACGAGAGACTGATCCAAGTGTAGAAAGCGTTCAATCAAGAAGTGATGGTCTTGGTCTAAGAGACCCGGCTCAGGCTCGGCAAGAAGAGACGGATGGACGATATCGAGCCACTAAGTGCTCAGGCTTCACCTTCAGTTCGCCCTCGACAGGAGACGACCAGGGGTGCGAAGACTTCAGACAAAGCAGCTCCCAATCTGGCTTGGCAGTCAGAAGTTGAAGTTATAGAACGGGCTGTTGGCGAAAGGACTGATGGTATTGACTGGAAAGCAGACGCCGACCGTCCTGCCGAAGCACTAGGCAAATGGTTAAAGAAATCGGCCGGGGCCGCAGGCGTAGATGTACGGGAAAGGGCTAAAGGCCCGAGGAACTTCCAACTTAGCAAGCTGGGTGGTAGCCTTCGACTATTGATGTAAGGGATGAAGAAGATATTCCTCCAGGTCTTGAAGATAGTCCTCTTATTAGGCCAAAAGCAATGTTTACAGTAAAAGATGATGCTGCTCGTACTCAGCAAGGAGGGCTTCGTAGAAAGCGATTCTCTTAGAGTCTGACAGAAAAGGATAGACAAAAGAAAAGTGGAAACTGCAAAGGCTTCGTAGGCGTATACAGCGGTCCGTCATCCAGCCCCAAAGGATTGAAGGATGAAGTGTCCTGAAAAAAAGATCCATACATTCCTTATTAAGGTGCTCCCCTCAGAAGGGCTTAGAACCTGAGGATGGGTGATAGAAAGCTTAGGAATGAAGGTCTCAAAAAAAAGTCTGAAGGGCAACAAGCTAGGAGGAGGATCAGAGGACGAGCATGAAAGCCCTCGGGGACAAGAAAGGACCAGCAGGTGAATCCTAGCATCAACCTAATTTAGAAGACAAATCGGCTATCCTTAGAGTAGGTCTAAGCCTATTGTCCCTATAGGAAAAGGACTTTCTAATATAGGCTTTAGGAAGAAAATAGGGATGAATCACATTACCTAGACCAATCAGGCAGACAAAGATGAAGGGCCAGCTCGCCGAAGAAGACTAGTTGGCAGTCGACTAAAGTCGGACCGAAAGGGAAGCCAATGACCCTTAGAGAAGGAAGCCACTGACATGGTTATAGAGGAGGTCACCGCCTCTATAATGAAGGTCAGAGAGCTGCGGCATCAACGTAGGTTGAAAAGAAGGGGTCCCGGGGGAAAAAGCTTGCACGCTCGGGCGCACTAGTGAAGACATGAAAGGAGCTGTCTTCACGAGAAAGGGGAGCACCCTAAGCCAGACGGAAGAGCGCCTAATTAAGCCTCAGCCACCAAAAGAATGCCGACTGGATAATGCACTGAAGGAAAAAGGAATCTGGCTAGAAGTCTGGCCTTCTTGGCCGAGTACTAAGCTAGGGATGCTAGCCGTGCGCTATAGCATGAGGGAAAGAAAGCTTCTGTGAGTTCACCTACCTTCTTCCACGAAAACCTATTGTCCCCTGACAGATGAAAGAGCCGATGTACTGACATTGACATAGAAGGACTTGCTCAAAGAAAGAAGGCTGTCCCATCTACTCTATCTACAGAAAGAAAGTGAGAGCATGAGCCTCCGCCTCAACTAGTAAATAAAAGGAATTCGACCAGGAAAGCCTCTACCTTAAGACGACTTAGCAAGGCCATCCTTGAATCAAGAAAGTGATTCTATGTCCCGGTCAAACCTTCTGAACATCTTCTTTCATGTAGGCTTACTTAGTAGGAGAGATTTCCAATTTCGTAAGCTGGGCCTGAGAGTTCATTCCGCTCAAGAAAGTGAGATCTTAGAGCAAGGGCAGAAGTTTCTGGATCGGATTTCACTGATTAGAGAAGAAAAATGCAATGGCGGGGAATTGACTCGGAAGAATTCGACTGCCACAAAAGGAACTGCAGGCCAACTCGAAAGAGAAGGTCGACCAGCAGAGGGGAAATCACTGAGAGAGATATATGAGCTGTAAGGGATTTCAATGGAAGAAAAGTATGAACTAGGACCCAAGCGACTTGTCCTGATCTGAAGGATTGAAGAAAGAAAGCTCTTTCTATGTGGACTGCCTTCCTTATTGGTAAGAACTAATGTCGAAGTCCCATTTACTGATCACCTTCTCCAACCTCGATGCTTGGCACGGCCTTTATCTACTAGGCCGCTTTAGCTGACAGCTCCCCGTTAGTAGACAGAGAAGACTTTCAAAAGAGAAAAGCGGACCCTTAATAAAGATAGGGCAGAGGTCGACCTGGTAGGTCTAGTGAATCCAGTGTCCATTCCCTGGCAGCTCTAATCAGTTCTAAGATCCTCATTGCTCTTGGCGGGGACTTACCAACCGTAGCCATTACATCATCGACATAGTCGGATCGCGTTGAAAGACCGCTCTTGCTACGCTTCTGTTCACCATACCATAGCAGTCATATCAACCAGCCCGATACCGTCAAGACTCACTATTGCATGGGAAGAGGGAAAGTCTTTTTCCTTACGGTCCTCGGGCAACTAAATCAGCTGATTCTTCAGCCTTCCGCTTCTTTTCAAACCAAGGATGCCGGAAGGAATGCCATCAAGGTGAAAGCCTCCAGCTCCATATGCTTGGCGCAGGCCGGTCCGACTCTATGAAGAAAGAAACTTTGCAGAACCTAATCGATCGTGGTGAAGTCAGCAATGGATTCGGCTGATCATCCACATTACGCGGAAGAAGATTCACGAGAGTCAGGCAGACAATTGTCTTCAATTTGAGGAAGAAGAAGAAAAAAGAACAAGAACTAGGAGCACTAATCCTACGGCACAAGGCTCCTACCCTTTTCTTCGAGATGAGGAAGAAAAGAAGCTCCGACTTGCATGTCTTAAGCATTTCAGTAATCCCTTTTCTTTGATGCCCTGCTGGTTCTAGCTATTCGCTCACCTGCCTAGGCGCGCAGACAGGGTCTACCTTATCTTGTCTGATTGGCGCTTAGAACCTCTCATTTCTATTAATAAGGGCTTTCGAGGCCCATAATGCAAGGGAAGATGGCAGGATTGGCTCTCGTCTTTATTCTATAGAAGAGAGTGCTTTTAGAAGAAATCCTAGGTTGAAAGATAGAAGACCCAGCCAGAGAGAAAGCGCTAGTACCTCCTTCTCTACTTCTAAGATGCCTACTTCCCCTCATTGCTTCCATGGTCTCTTGCTTTCGTACTAGAGTGGGTAGTGAGCTATGGCTCTGAGCCTGCTAGAAAGGGCTTCAACTTAGAGCATTTCATAAGGGCAGGACCGTAGTCGAGTAATCAGTTAAAGCCGGCATCGCGTCTCATAAGAGGGAAATTTCTTTTAGATTCAAGCAAGAAGAAGAAAGGACTAATGGAAATGAAGACTTTTCATCTTCTTAGCGCGGACCCTTATGTTCTGCAACCAGTTCTTATACTCATACGCATCCTGGAGGAACTAATGAAGAAAGAGCTTCACTATGTGGAATTCTGATTTGAAGAGCATGGATCCTTCTCAATATGTCTTTTCTCATTCTGCAATTGATCCATCTATTCTTTCAAATCATTCGCGAGTGATCGACCCATCTCAACTTGCTATAGAAGAGGTCTTTTTTTCTAAAGCATCCGGAATCGCCTGATAAAGGAAGTTCCCAATTTTGATGCCGAAAGTAGAGGCACAGGGGTTTTCAGTTTAGGACAGAAATGAGATGAGAAGAGGAGCTGATTTGCAATGAGACTCTTCTTGCAAGACTATCCGATAGCCAGGCTGGCTTCCTATTAGTATGTAGAAAGAATTTCTTCCATAGGGGAGACGATAGTCATTCAATTCGATCTGTAAGATAGCTTTTCAAGGAAGTCTATTTCAGAAAAGAAATTCTATCTCCCGCATAGCGGAATGGAAGTTATTGGCCATTAGCACTCCACTGTCTTTCTCGATCATAGGTCGTGTGGAAAAGGCAGATGGAATGAGCATCGCCATATTTAGAAGTAGATTCTAAGGTGAGCTCAAATGCATAAATGAATTAGTAATGAAAGAAGAAGATGAAGATCGGATATCAAGATCTACAGGAAGGGACATCATATGTTGATTGTCCTCCCACCATTATTGGCATAACCCTCTCAATTTTTCTATTTGTCTTCTGTGTACCGACGCCTGGGTCATGGGAGGAGGCTGTTAGGGCTAAAGTGCTCGTCAGAGAAGTACGAAAACGAGGAAGGGCTTAGGATCAAAGATGAAGAAAGCAAAGTAAGGCAAAGACGTGAATCATTTGATGGGAAAATTTCTTTATGCAGTGAACCCGCTTATCTTACTATGCTTTGACCTTCCTGTCATGGGGCCCTTCTGTCTATCGGCTGGCGGCATCTTGATGTGTCTTTTCTATCTCCTTCGTGAGTACTTAGGACTTGGAACTATAGCATCTTTGATGGGTTGAAAAGACAGATTGCTATCTTCACCTTGGGATATGATTTGACTTCTTTATGGAATTTTTGGAAGAAAAAGTACGACCGGGGCTATACAGACGATTCGACACAGACAGAGCCCCGGGGCGATCGACTTAGGCAGAGGTTCAGCTGCTGTATTCGCTCCCTTTTTCCCACGGTTAGGACGTGGGACATCCTAGAAAGACAGGACTGCCTTTATATCGTTTAGAGAGGGGTTAGGACATTCACATGGACCCCTTTGAAGAATGCATCTCCAGGATTCCTGCAAGACGTCCTTAACGAAAGACTCTTCCCAAGAGCTGAGACTTCCCGCACTATTGTTGTAGAAATGCCCTTGGAGACGGAGGGAGACGTCTCAGCCTATATACCTACTAATGGGATCTTGATTACTATTACTGATGGACCCTCTTTCTCCTTTGAATTTCTCATATATATCCTATGAATTTCATTTCGCACCGGAAAGTCTTATAGGAGAAGTTCGAATCCGTTCCCTTCGGATATTGATCGGTCTTGCTTTGACATGGTTTACGCGTTACTGGTTCCCGGAAGAGTTAATATCTCTAT